TTAATGTCTTACAGCTTCTTGAAAGTAAACTGAAATCAGCATGGAAAAAACGAATGCCTGAATGAAAGCAACTAAAACTTCCAATAATATTAAGGGTATCCCTAACAATCATACTCCCCAATTGGCTTTAAAAACCAACCCTAAAATAACATGTCCTGCGCATATATTAGCTAGTAGTCGAAAACATAGGGTGATTGGTCGGGCGGAGATGGATACAAGTTCAATTATGCATAAAAAGGGGCTTAAGAGTATGGGTGACCCTAAAGGTAATAAGGAGGAAAGGCTATAAGGTTTTAAAAAGATGAATAGTAAAATTCTAGCAACCCAGTACATAAAGCTAAAAAATAAATTAAAAGAGAGAGTAGTAGTAATGGTATATCTACCAAGTGTTAATGAAATTAAATTAAATATCAATAGTAATCCAAATATAAATATAAACACAAAGGATGAAAATTCTAATGGAAACAATAACTCCCACAAGGGAATAAAGGCTTCCATAGAGAAAGCGAATAAGAACACTAGGCAAAACATGCTGGTGAAAAGAATAAACAATCTTTGTCTACTAACAGGATAAAATGAACATATTAATGGACAGAACACATTAAATAATGTAGTTATTTAAAATCGAAAGATTAGCATAATAGAAACAACGGACAACCCTACCTGAATAAGAATGATAATTGCCTCCGACATATTTAATATGCCCCCCTTAAGATGATGTCCTTTTGATTTCGAGACTCCCAAAAATAAAATAGAATTAAAGTAACATACTAACAGCCTAAAGAGAGCAAAACATACGACGGCAACCCTAATACTTATTAAAGCACCACAAATGGTTAGTACTTCAGGAAAAAAAGATGGTATTGGAGGAATCGACGAATTTGATATAAGAATTAGTCCAAATATCAAATAAAATCAAAATAAATTGGACCTGCTACTCAACAATACCCCTAAACGAGAGTATGATACTCTCCTAGATTGTCCCACTAAAAAAAACAATCTAGACGATACCCATCCGTGAGCTACAGAGAATAAGACTATTACAAACAAAATAGTTTTATTTACAGTTATCCTAGCCACCGATAAAAAGGTTATATGCGTTACACTACTATAAGCCACTAACTTTTTAAAGTCTACTTGTATAATAGTAAAAATTCTACTGATAATAGCACAAAAAAATATTAAAATGGGAAAAACACTCAACACCATCATTGATAAAACACGGAATAAGCCAAAAGAACCTAACTTCAAGAGAAGCCTAGCCAAAATCATAGATCCACTAGTACTAGCTTCTACATGTGCCTTCGGCAACCAGAAATGAAGACCAAATACTGGTAGCTTTACCAAGAAAGGCAAAGTAAAGGTGATACTCATAAGCAACCTAGGCATAGAGTACAGAGGCCATCAAAAGTAAACAATCCCAATCCCTATAATCATTACTAGTAAAGGTACTGAAAAAACGATTGTATAAACGATAAAATACATTCTAGCTCTCAATCGTTCTGGTTGTCCTCCTCAAAAAAGAATTATCACGAAAATTGGCAACAACCTCAACTCAAATATTAAATAAAATCAAAATAAATTGGACATTAAAAAAGTTCTAATACAAAACACTATTAACCTACCTCATAGAATGGTAAAAGACCGGGATCTAAGATAAGCCAAAACTACCCTACCAACTGCTAGTCAAATCATGAACACTCTAAAAGAATCCAATAAACCAACGTTTGTCACTAACGAATAATCGTTCAATTGAATTACCATAATCGAAAAAAGTGCTATCCAAAATATTATAGTCTACAGTTCTCTGTAATTTTGGAATGTGGGTCCAAAGGATAAGACTTTAGAAGGTTATTGTAGGTCGCATAGAAGATTTTTAATCTTGCTGGATATTCCTTCTCTATAGGGGATACAGAAATTTCTAATTTCGTTTAGCTCTTGCCCCCTATAGGACGGAGAAGGATTTAGTTTATCGAACCTTTCTTTTACAAAGAAAAAGTCTTTCCTTTTAAAAAAGGGAAATCTTTGATTTACAAAATCAATGCTTAATTAGCTAACCTTTTATTAACGTCAATATCTGGAACTTAAATCCAACGCACTTATCTGCCAGGTTAATAAAAAAATCCAACTAACAATGAAATTGTTAACACCGGAATGAACTTTATATTATTCTTATCTCTTAACCTTAATCTTAAGCATAGCACTCGAAAATAAACAAACAATCTAACCACAGATGAAAAAATAAGTATAAAAGCCAGATAAACCCTTCTTTTTATTAGGATAATAAATACAGATACTTTTATTCAAAAGAGCAGGAAAGGCGGAAAACCACTTAAAACCAAGAAGGAAATCCCTCTCAAAGTAGTCTGACCATTACTGAATAACCTTAGTCTTGAAAAAGCAATAGACATTAAAAATAATGATAATACCCTCCCATAAACCATTCAATATTGCCAAAATAGCTTCTGATAAGAATATCCAGCAAGGATTAATCATCACCCATGTAAAAAGGACGAAAATATTAAAACTAAAAACAAATCTGTAGCTTGTAAAAATAAAGCGCACAATATAACGATAGACAACAACCCAAAATATACAGAAAAACATTTTCTAGAAAAGACGGTAGGTAAAACCTTATGTAAAGTTATCACAAACAAGAAACTACTTTTCCTAAAGAATTTAAAGAGAGTAATAGCTCAATTATAAAAAGGCGGAAAACCCATCTTTAATAAAAGTCTAAAAATAATTAATTCAGGCGCCATAAAAATGATGATTAAAAAGACTAGAGAAAAATACCTTTGAATTAATAAGTACTTTATAGAGAGCGTTGTTAAAGTAATGGAAAACACTCAAGATAATCATTCCAAAACTAGAAAAATTAAAATATATCTTGTTTGATTTAAGCCTAAGACCATAACAAAGCTATATCCGAGAAGCAGAAAAATCATGTATATTAAAATAGAATAAAAGAAACAGGCATAGCACTGTGGCCAGTTCCGCACAACTCATAACAAGAGCCAATAGACACCCTTGAAGAACCATCAATAATCGTAGAGTTAATACGACCTGGTACTGAATCCAGTTTTACCCCTAAACTAGGGAGCCCTAATGAATGAAGCACATCAGACCTAGAAAGAAGGATACGCACAACTTTTCCCCTAGGAAGAAACACCGGGGTTTCTAAGTTTCTCAAAACTTCAATTTCATCAAAGTCTAAAAGATGATCATAACTGTTATGATGATCATATTCTCTTGCTCAGGATCACTGATTTCTGATTATTTTCAACGTAAAAAGGGGCTTTCCAAGAGTTTCCTGTTTTCTTAGTAACAATAAACTAGGAAAAGCAACTGAAGCCAAAATTACCATAGGTAAACAAGATCAGATTACTTCAAGAGATAAAGAGTCTAAACTTAGAATTGCATTTCTTTTAAAAAAAACACTCCAGATCTCACCAAAAAAACAACTACCAAAATAACAACCAGCCAAACCATAACAAGGATCATGTAAGGTCTCTAGAGACCTTATCATCCCAGACCTAAAATTCTGAAACGCTCTTTCACCCCAAAACGGTATAAGTGTCAGGAAACCCAAAGATACAACATCACTGCATCCAAATAACACTAAACAATTCACTTCAACCCGGACAGTACTCACTCCAATAATAAAGTAACCAATATAAAAGAAAATAATAAAATCCAAAAAGAATCAACTAAAGAAGACGAAAGTACTCCAGGTAAAATAAGAATTAATTCCATATCAAACAACACGAATAAAACCGCCATTAAAAAAAAATACCTACCAAACAATGAAGACGTTTTCAAACTTTCAAACCCCGACTCTAAAGGTGATAACATATCTTGAGTAAATAAAGAGTAATCCGAAAGAATTAATTGCAATAAAAAAAAAATAAGAATAACTAAAACAAACAAAATCACTACTATCAAGATTTACCAAAAAATAAGATCAAAAAAACAACTACCATAAAACTACCAAAAAAAAGAAAAAAGAGACCTGAGCCCAAGATAGTCATCATTATTTTAATAAAAAAAAATAGAACCGTAAGGTCTTCCAGATCATCGAAGAACTCTAAAAAACGAAGTCAACAAAATTAAAGCCTCCCCTACAAAAAACGAAAGAATTGCTAAAATCACTGGGCCAGCAACTCATTGAAACAGTAGACACAGCAACAGCACTACAACACCCTCTAACAAAACAATAACCAATAACGGCTTAGATCACTTAAAGACCCTAAACGAAACCAACAATAAGGCCACACCCACCATAAAGCTAACAAAAAGGGCTACCATGACTATAAAAAAACTTGTCTGTAAAACAAGGTTCAGCCTAGCTAATAGTCGAGATAAAACCTTCGCTATGCAAAAGCGATACTTAGCAAGCTACAATCTCATAGGAATAACCTGCTAATCGGAAATTAGCAATACTAAATATACTAACCCCATGTCCTAGTGGTGATTATCATACCTCATTTTCGATGAGGAGAAGAAAGGATATATCTCTACTTTGTTTGAGCAAATTCTAAATTTACTGAGCTAATCCTCCAGGGTAGAAAAACTTCTTTTTTTCCTTTCGTACTAAAAAAAAAGGAAACACCAAAAGCCTATTGAAACTGAACTGTTTTACAACGTTCTGAACTCAGATCACTTGAACTAGCTAAGGATGAACAATCCTAACAAGTCTATTTATCAAGTTCAATCCAACATCGAGGTCAACTATTCTTATTGTATAAAAACTACGTAAAATTAATGCTGTTATCCCTAGGGTATCTATGTCTTTATGGGTTAAGAGAAAGAATCTTACTGTGTTTCCCCAACAAATTCAAGATCCTAGGGTCTTATCGTAGTGCCTAACCTAAACAGAATTTTGACTGTTTATTCTATTTAAAAAAGTGTTAATTTCCATTTATTTTATCCCCTTTCATACTGGACTAAAATTAATAATCAAATTATTTTGCTACCTTAGAGAAAACCTGCTCTTTACTATGCAGGGAGCAGGGGGTACTACCTAATTATGTAGAAATGTTTTTGTAAAACGATAAATAAAATTATTAGTTTTACCAACTCTTTTACTTTAAATCGATCAGCTCCTTCATAAGAAAAAAAGTTTTTAGACAAAAATAAATAGTGTGTGAAAAGTAGATATCATAAGATGTTTAATGTCTTTGAATAACGTTTTATTACTCATTATTTTATATGAAAAGCAAACCGATATTGACATAATATTTCTACTTTTTCTTACTAGAAGACGATGAATCAATCCTGATCCCAAAGGCACGCTACTTGAAGCTGCTTTCGCGCTTGAGGAGCATGAATCCTTTAGTCTAACTAACTTAAGCTTCATGACTTATTAGATAATTTGAAATTATCTTTTGGCTTGCCTAGTCATAAATTTTAAGACTTGATTCTATTATATCTGATTCCTTTTATGCTGTTTATTAATTCCTGTAACTTCCCTCCCATTTAAAATCGTAGTAACTGACTTTATTAGCAATGTTGGAATATTTAGGCTTTCAATCCTAGGTAATATGCAAGTATTTGTCTTCTTAGTATTAGTCATTGTTATTTCCCTATGTGTTTTTTCTTGATCACGATTTTATATACATAATAAAAGTCTTAGGTGATTCTTTTCTACACTATTTATTTTTGTACTTTCGATAATTATGTTAATCTTTAGAGAGAGTCTATTTTTTATTTTTCTGGGGTGAGAAGGACTAGGAGTTTCCTCGTTTCTACTTATTATCTTCTACCAAAATTGAATAAGAGTAAATGGAGGATTGTTAACGTTGCTAACTAACCGAGTAGGAGATGCTTGTTTAATTATTAGCTTTTCTTACTGAATATTTCTGCTTTCACCTACGTTCAATCTTAATCAGTTTTTAATTATTTTAGTGTTCATTTTAGCATTTACTAAAAGAGCTCAGTGACCCTTTACTAGTTGGTTACCGGCAGCTATAGCTGCCCCTACACCGGTTAGCGCTTTAGTACATAGCTCCACTCTGGTAACTGCCGGTATCTGAATATTAATTCGATTTTTTTATAACTCTTCTTCAATTCTATGGCTACTATTTGGAAGCTTGACAACCTTAATAGCAAGTCTTGCCGCTTTGTTAGAAGCAGACACGAAAAAGATTGTAGCTTTATCAACCTTAAGTCAGCTAGGTATAATGGTCCTTTCATTATACCTAGGAGGAAAGTTGATCTGTTTCTTCCATTTAGTTTGTCATGCCTTAGCGAAAGCAAACCTATTCTTAATTGTTGGAAGAATGCTAAGGCTAAATTACTCTCAACAAGACTCTCGAAAGTTATCGGTTTCTATTAACACCTTAAGGATAGCACTACTTATCAGAATTTTAAGATTGGGAGGAACTTTATTTCAGAGTGGAATATATTCTAAGGAACAGATTCTTCTAACGCACTTCGTCTTATCTAATAGAGTATATTCGTGAATAATTCTTACTGCTTTAGTAACATTAACCCTATCCTACTGCCTTAAATTATTTTTTATATGTCTATGGAGGGAATCAGAGAAAACTTTAACGACTTCAAGGAGAGTAGTAATGCACCTTCCCATCTTAGTGCTTTCCATGTGCACTTTAGTATTTGGATATTTTTATAACAACAATACTTTTATTAATGTGGGCACATTTAGAAGGTACTGGGTACTATTATTTATATTCTTCTTCTTTGCCAGCGTCTCCTTTCCTTTATTATTCGGGTTCTCCCTTCAGCTTTTAGTAAGAAAAAGAGCTTTCATACTAGGGTTTTTTAAATATATCTCGTCATATATTTTAATATTAGAACCCATCTATTTTATTTTCTCTAATATTTTTTTATTAAAAACCACGCTGAGCACCCTTACTCCACTAACTATTATCCTGCTTGTAATTTTATTTGTTTAATAATAAGAGAAATACTCTTACTCTTCACAACACTTTTAATAACACTCCAAAGAACCTTTTGGTGTAGGTTGTTAACTATTCCGCTATCTATTTTATCAATTTTTATTACCCGTCAGGTACTTGAGTTTTCCGGATTAGTGGTGTTTATTTTTTGTTTAGTTTTCATTGGAGGATTACTCCTATTGATTGTTATGGTCTCAACTTTATCTCATCAAGAGAGGAGACTAATTATTGATAAAATATCAATAATTGCCGTTTATATAATGTCCTATTTTTTTCTTTTAAAGGTGAGAGACATTGACTTTAGAAACAAGGTGAGTGCTATATTTTGGTACGAAAAAACACCTTTAATAATTAGGCTGCCACTAATATCTCTTTTTATTTCCTTAATGACAATTAGGTTCTTTTTATCAAATTCAAAAATAATAAGGCGAGTTGTTTAAAAGTTGTTTCATACATAAACTCAAAAAAATAGGAACAATCATACCACGTCCACGAAGTGCCAATATCACAATGAGAACTCAAGAAAGAAATGATGTCTTAAGGACAATTTATTCATATTTACCCGAAGGAAAGAGATAAAAAGCATAACAGCGCCAAGACAAACGTGAAAACCATGGAAGCCAGTTCCTAGAAAAAATAAGGAACCAAACACTCTAGAAGAAATAGAAAATAAAGAGGAGTAATACTCTATACCTTGTAATATTAGAAAATAAATTCCCAGTAATAAGCTATAGAAGAGCCACATTGATTTTTCTCCAGCCAGCACCTCATGGTGAGATAAAGTTGCCGTCACCCCTCTCATTAAAAGAACAATGGTGTTTAATAACGGGACTTGAAAAGGCGGAATAATGTCAAGCCCAACAAACGGTCAAGTATTATTTCCAGTTGTGATAGGAGATACCCTAGCATGAAAGAATCTTCAAAAGATTCCGAAAAAAAATCATACTTCACTAAACAAAAACCAAATCAGTCCCCACTTTAGTCTTGCTGCCACAAGGCGAGAGTGATTACCCTGAAATACCCTTTCTCGAGAAACGTCGCGTGTCCACAAGAAAAAAATGACTATAGCTGGTAAAAGTAAGATACAATTAATAAGTTTAAAACATCCCTTTAGAAAAGACAGAAGACTCATAATAATCAAAAACGTGGCCAACCTTATGTGCAAGGGTCATCAACTATTTCTTATTAAATGTGACTGCTGTCATCTAATTAAAAGAATTTTAACTGAAAAGAAAGTATAACTACCACCGGAAGAAAGGCTTGTCACATTAAAACTATAAGGGAATCATAGCGAACACGTGGAAAGCAACTACGGACGAATAATATAAAAGAGGTACAGAAAAGAGCTGTACCTCTTAAACCCTCTGAAAATGGAATGGAGACTAGTATCCCTAGACAAAATAAAATACCGTACTCCCTTAAGAATACAAGTACAAATAAGACACTGCTTATTTCAATATTAAAGCCCCTAATGAGTTCCCTCTCCCCTTCTAAGAGATCGAATGGAGCACGGTTTCTCTCCATTAAACATAAAATGATTCATATAAATACCCAAGTAATAGAGGGCTCAAAGCATGTTAAAAAATTACTTAGATTTACTCTATTTATATGAATCAAGGTTATGAAAAAAGCTAAAATTAAAGAGACTTCGAAAGATAGCCTTTGTAATATTGCACGTAGTCTACCTAACTTAGAAAATATTCTAGTAATTCCCCAACCCATAATAACTACCCTGTAAGCTCTGAACCCTAGCATTAAAAATATCAATAGGGCCGAACAACGAAATATAAAGTTTCCATTTCAAGGAAGTACAAGTACCCAAAAAATCATGAACACTATGAAAGAAATGATAGGTCCGATAAACAAAAGTATTTGAGTAATTACTGGTATATACATATTTTTAGTTAGGAGCTTTAATCCATCTATTACAGGTTGTAATAGTCCTGAGAAAGCTAGCTTGTTCGGCCCTACTCGAATTTGAGAGAATCCCAATAATTTTCGTTCTAACAGAGTAAAAAATGCCACTAATCCGAGCCCTAAAATTAATAAAATTAGTGTTCTAGCCATTCATAATATTATGATTGACTAGGTGTAACCATAAAGAAATTGGTATCTTGTATTTAATTCAGGCGCTAGCTTTAGGTGTGTTAGGAGCTTCTACTAGAGTACTAATGCGTTGAACCTTGTTGTTACCACTTTCGAGGTGGTGAAGGCAGACTGCAAACTTTAGTAATTTTTATAATTCAGTGGTAACGCTACATGCATTTCTGATAATTTTTTTTATGGTAATACCAATTCTAATTGGGGGATTTGGTAATATTTTATTACCCTCGATATTAGGAGCACAAGACATGTGCTTCCCCCGCTTGAACAACTTTAGGTTTTGATTATTACCGGTCAGGGGGTTACTTATAATAAGTTCTATACTTCTGGGATGCGGTGCTGGTACTGGTTGAACTATTTACCCTCCTCTTAGAAGTATTGCAGGACATTCGAACTGAAGAGTGGACTTAGTGATTTTTAGTTTGCATCTAGCTGGTGTTAGATCAATCGCTGGTTCTATTAATTTTTTGTGCACTATTAATAACCTTAAGTCTAGATCAATCTCTTGAATATGTATACCGTTGTTTTTGATTAGAGTTTGAGTTACTGCTTTTTTGTTGGTTTTAAGATTACCTGTTTTAGCTGGTGGAATTACTATACTTTTATTCGATCGAAACTTGAACACTTCCTTCTTTGACCCACTAGGTGGAGGGGATCCCATCTTATTTCAGCATCTTTTTTGATTCTTTGGACACCCGGAGGTGTATATTTTGATTTTACCTGGGTTTGGATTAGTAAGACACGCCGTTATAATTTCCAGAGGAAAGCCTTCTCCATTTGGGGTACCAGGCATATTCTTAGCTATTACTAGAATTGGAGTATTGGGATGCGTAGTATGAGCACATCACATGTTTAGAGTGGGTTTAGATATAGATACTCGACTTTATTTTACAGCAGCCACTATAATTATTGCTGTTCCAACTGGAATTAAGGTATTTAGATGGTTAGCATCTTTTAGAGGGAGAAAAATGTTAATGATACCACTACAATTATGAATTCTTGGTTTCTTATTTTTGTTTACGGTTGGTGGATTAACTGGTATTGTGTTAGCTAATGGGACTTTAGATTTATTGTACCATGATACTTATTATGTAGTGGCACACTTTCATTATGTACTTAGGATAGGTGCGGTTTTTACTATTATAATCGGATTAGTCAACTGGTGGCCTGTTATAACAGGATTGGCTCTGAACAACACCTTATCACTTACTCAGTTTTTTATGTTGTTTATAGGTGTAAATATCACCTTTTTTCCTATGCACTTTTTAGGCATTCAAGGTATACCTCGACGCTATAGGGATTATCTTACAACTTTTTCTTTTTGGCATTCCTTTTCTTCCACAGGATCATTAATAAGCTTAATTGCCACTTTACTTTTATTTTTTATCTGGTGAGAATCGTTTGTTAGGATGCGAGTAATTCTTTCTATTTTATGAGGTAGGACTATGATTGATTCTATAAATAAAGGACCTACTATATTACACTCTTATTCAGAAACACCTGCTTGTTTTAAAACAAGGTAAAAGTTTAGTGGGTTACTACGCTTGGCTTCGAATCAAGAAAAAATGACTTTTAGAAAAAGAAAGAGGTAAGAAAATCAAGAGATTTTAACAAGAAAAAAAAACTAAAGTACAACAAGGTTATGAGTTGTCTCAGCCAAATAAACGGATCTTCCACCGGCTGGCTCCCTAGTCAAATAAGAAGAAAATTTAAAAACACAAATGATCACGCTAAAAAATCATAATAGAAGAGATGTGACAGTGAAAGTTCTGATCTTATCCAAGAGAAAAATAAGATAATAAAGATAGCAAGAAAAAATATAATCAATCCCCCTACCTTATTAGGAATCGCCCGTAAAACCGCGTAGAAATGCAAAAAATACCATTCAGGTTGAATGTGAACTGGGGAAGAGGATAGATCTGCTGGTAAAAAATTTACTGGATCTGAGAATAAGTCAGGTATACTTAAAATAACGAGAAAACCAACTCAAATAAAAATAACATTAACTATATCCTTTAAAGAAAAAAGGAGTCCAAATTTTACTTTTAGCCTATCTGAATAATTCATACCACCAAAGGAACTACTTCCTGAGAAATGTAAAAAAAATAAATGAACCATGATAACTACTAATACAGCAAAAGGGACGATATAGTGGAGAGCAAAAAAAAATCTACAAGTAGCCGCGGAAACATAGAACCCGCCTCATAACCAAACCACTAATATTTTACCATAAGGTAGAATTCTTAATAAATTAATAATAACAGTCGCTCCCCAAAAGGATATTTGGCCTCAAGGAAGCACATATCCCAAAAAAGCAGCGGCTATCGTTAGTAACATTAAAACAAATCCTCTAATTCACGGTAAAACCAGATAAAAGGAACTTTGAATAATTCCACGAAAGAAGTGTATGAATATAAGAAAAAATACGAAAGAAGCGGTATTCCTGTGAATAGACCGAACTAATCATCCTGCATATACCTCCCGCGTGATTTCAACTACTGATGATCAAGCTAAAAACCCACTAGAGTAGCAAAAAGCCAGAATTAATCCTGATGCTACCTGGATTGCTATTAAAATCCCTAATAAACTACCAAACCCTCATCAATATGAAAGAGTTTTTGGCCTCGGGAGTTCTCAAAGAATGGAGAGGCCTTTTATATAGCTTGTTATTATAAATCTCTGTTTTCGGCATAATCCTCAAACTTTGAAGGTTTGCAGTCAGAAACCTAAGACCGATGGGGTAGTGTTCAAGAGCACATGTAATTGTCGTTTACAAAGGCATCCATTTGTAAGAACACCTTCCAGTACTCTTACCTTGTTGCGGCTTACTCTTTTCAGAGTCACCGAGCGATTTGTCCCTGCACTAATGGTTTCAGCCTTGCTTTAAGATTTACTTTTAAGTGCGTCTCTTTTGTTAGTGTGGCCCAGGAAGCCCCTAAAGTGGATTCTTTCTCACTTGACCCATGAGGAAAAACCTAAATCCCGATTTTTAAAGGGCTAGGACAGCGATTTGGAAACTATTGCATAGGGAAATTTTATGAGGATTATCACTTTAACTCCCAGTCCCCCCTAAGTAATATACACTAGCAAAATTCCTTCAGTACCCTTTCCTGTTTGTTTTGGTAAAATTAAAAGGGTATCTGATCCTTGTCGTTTTGATCCTTTAATAAAAATAAGAAACATTTCACTGTATTCTTTCCTTCTAGAGTAAATTGATTAGTTTTCCTCTGATCCACCATAATAACCGCGACAGCTGGCAATGGAATTTGTCGGTCATTTTCTTAGTTTTAGAGAATTGCTAAAACTTCTTCGGTCCATAACAGATCCTTTTATGTAACAGGTCTCCTAGAATTTAAAAGACAAAACGTTTACCTTAGAGTTCCAAACTCTCTATTCTATTAAACTAAGTTTTAGGCATATTATACTAGAGTAACAATCTTTTTTCACCAAAGTGTACAAATCCACAAAAGTCAAAATTTTGTATGCAACAACACTCTTGTACATGAAAAGAATCTTTAGAGTTGCAAACTCTATCAAAAAAGCTTTTCTAAATAAGGACAACTTTTAGCTTCTTCAAAGCTACGTTTTCTCTAAACTAAATCC